ATTTGGGATAAACCGAATTCACGGTATCCTTCTTATCGATACAACTTTCCAAGAAGTTGAACATAAAATGAATAGATTTGCTAAAAAATCATTATCAACAGAAATTGTTGATTTCTTACCTTTCATCAGTAAAATAGATTCAGAAACAAAAACAAAATATTTTAACTATTTTTATTTTGTAAATAAGGATACTAATAATCAAAAAATTCGTAGAAAATCAATTAAAATAAAAGAAATCATTAAAAAAGTCCCTCGATGCACATACAAATTAATCACGGATTTGGAACAACAATCAGGAGAACATCAAGAAGATATCCCAGTAGATCATCAAATTCGCTCAAGAAAAGCGAAACGTGTAGTACTTTTTATTGGTAACAAGCAAGAAATCGATCCTAATACTAATAAGGATATTAATACACCCGATCAAACAGACGAAGTGGCTTTGATGCGTTATTCACAACAATCAGATTTTCGGCGAGGTATAATCAAAGGTTCTATGCGGGCTCAAAGGCGTAAAATAGTAATTTGGAAATTGTTTCAAGCAAACGCGCATGCCCCTCTTTTTTTGAACAGAATGCAAAAACCCCCTCTTTTTTCTTTTGATATCTTCGGATTGATTAAACAAATTTTTAAAAATTGGGTAGGAAAAAGGAAAGTATTCAAAATTGTAGAGTATACAGAAGAGCAAACAAAAAGAAAAGAAAAAAACAAGGAGAACAAAAGAAAGGAGAAAGCACCAATAGAGATAGCAGCGATCTGGGATATCATACCATCTATGCAAGTAATAAGAAGTTGCGTGTTAGTAACTCAATCCATTTTTAGAAAATATATTCTATTCCCTTTATTGATAATCGCGAAAAATATTGGACGTATATTCCTATTGCAACTTCCTGAATGGTCTGAGGATTTACAGGACTGGAATAGAGAGATATATGTTAAATGTACTTATAATGGTGTTCCATTATCAGAAACAGAATTTCCGAAAAATTGGTTGACAGAGGGTATTCAGATAAAAATATTATTTCCTTTCTGTCTAAAACCTTGGCACAAATCGAAACTACGATATTCTAAGAACGATTTAATGAAAAAGAAAAAACAAAAAGATTATTTTTATTTTTTAACCGTTTGCGGAATAGAAGCTGAAGTTCCTTTTGGTTTACCCCGAAAACGACCTTCCTTTTTTAAACCAATTTTCAAGGAATTCAAAAAACAAATTGGAAAATTAAAAAAGAAGTATTTTCTAGTTCTAATAGTTTTCAAAAAAAAAACAAAATCACTTCGAAAAGCTTCAAAAGAAACAAAAAAATGGATTATCAAAAGTGTTAGTTTTATAAAAAAAAAAATGAAAAAACTTTCAAAAGTAAATCCAATTCTATTAGTTCAATTAAGAGAAGTATATGAATCGAGTGAAAATAAAGGAGAAAAAGATTCCATAATCAGCAATCAAATAATTCACAAATCCGTTAGTCAAATTGCATCTACCAATCGGTCAAATTATTCATTGACAGAAAAAAAGATGAAGGATCTGACTGATAGAACAAGTAAAATTCGAAATCAAATAGAAAGAATTAGAAAAGAGAAGAAAAAAGTCACTACAAGAATAAATAATATTAGTCCTAACAAAACAAGTTATAATGATAAAAGATTAGCAAAATTGAAAATATTAAAAAGAAGAAATGCTCGATTAATCTCTAAATTATCCCCTTTTTTGAACTTCTTCATTGAAAGAATATACACATATATGTTTTTATCTATCATTAATATTCCCAGAATGAATATAGAACTTTTTCTTAAATCAACAAAAAAAATTATTGATAAATTCATTTACAATAATCAAAGAAAGCAAGAAAATATTAATAAAAAAAATAAAAATCCAATTCCGTTTCTATCAACTATAAAAAAACCACTTGATAGTATTAGAATAAAGAATTCACATTATTTTTATGACTTATCCTACATGTCACAAGCATATGTATTTTACAAATTATCAAAAATCCAAGTTAATAACTCGTCTAAATTAAGATCTATTCTTCAATATCAAGGAATCCATTTTTTTCTTAAACCTGAAATAAAGGATTCTTTTGAAATAGAAGAGATGTTTCATTCGAAATTAGGAATTTCGAGTTATAAAATGAATCAATGGAAAGGATGGTTGAAAAGCTATAATCAATACGATTTATCTCAGATGAGATGGTCTAGATTAATATCAGAAAAATGGCGAAATAGAGTTCGCCACTGTCGTATGACGAAAAAGGGAAATTTTAGCAAATGGCATTCATATGAAAAAAACGAATTAATTAATTCCAAAAAACAACAAAAAGTTGAAGTCTATTCATTAGTGAATAAATCGAATAAAAAAGATATTTTTCAAAAATACTATAGATATGATCTTTTATCATATAAAATTTTTCATTATGATTATGAAAATAAAACAGAATGCTTTTTTTCTAGATCTCCGTTTCAAGGAAATAAGAACCAAGAGATTTCTTATAACACACATAAAGACACCCTTTTTGATATGCTGAGGAATATTTCTATCAATAATTTTCTAGGAAAGGTAGATATTCTACCTATGGAAAAAACTGCGGATAGAAAATATTTTGATTGGAAAATTATCAATTTTTCTCTTATACAAAGGGTAGATATTGAAACCTGGATCACGATCGATACTAATAGAAATCAAAATAATCAGATTGGTACTAATAATTCTCAAATAATTAATAAAAAAGATCTTTTTTATCTTATTATTCCAGAAATCAATTCACCAAACTCCCACAAAGTTTTTTTTGATTGGATGGGAATGAATGAAAAAATGTTAAAGCATCCCATATCGAATCTTGAACTTTGGTTCTTCCCAGAATTTGTGTTACTTTATAATGCATATAAAATGAAACCTTGGTTTATACCAAGTAAATTACTTCTTTTAAATTTGAATAGAAATAAAAAAAGTAGTGAAAATAAAAAGATCAATGAAAAGCAAAAAAGAAGTTTTTTGATACCATCGACTAAAAATCATCGAAATCAAGAACAAAAAGAATCCACAGGCCGAGGATACCTTCGCTCTATTCTTTCACAAGAAAAAGACATTGAAGAAAATTATGAAAGATCAGACATGAAAAAAGGGAAAAAGCAAAAACAATACAAAAGTAACACAGAAGCAGAACTGGATTTATTCCTGAAACGTTATTTGCTTTTTCAATTGAAATGGAACAATACTTTGAATCAAAAAATGATCAATAATATCAAGGTATATTGTCTCTTCCTTAGACTGATAGATCCAAGAAAAATTATTATATCCTCAATTCAAAAGAGAGAAATGAGTTTGGATATAATGTTGATTCAGAAGAGTTTAATTCCTACAGAATTGATGAAAAAGGGAATATTGATTATAGACCCCATTCATTTGCCTGGAAACGACGATGGACAATTGATTATGTATCAAATCATAGGTATTTCCTTATTTCATAAGAGTAAGCACCGAACTAATCAAAAATACCAAGAACAAAAATATGTTTCTAAGAATAATTTTTATGAAACTAGTTCACCACATCAAAGAATAACTGAAACTAGGCACAAAGCTCATTTAGATTTGCCTGTTCCTGAAAATATTTTATTGTTTAGATGTCGTAGAAAATTGAGAATTCTAATTTGTTTCAATTCAAAGAATAGGAATGGTGTAGATAGAAATTCAGTATTTTGGAACGAGAAGAAGGTAAAAACCAGCAACCAAGTTTCGGCTGATAATAAACATCTGGATAGAAAGAAAAAGCAATTAATTAAATTAAAGCTTTTTCTTTGGCCTAATTATCGATTAGAAGATTTAGCTTGTATGAATCGTTCTTGGTTTGATACCAACAATGGCAGTCATTTTTGTATATTAAGGATACAGATGTATCCACGAATTTTTAATTCGTGAATAATACACTTTTTCACTATATGCTTACTATATACTTATATGCTTACTATATGCTTATAGGGTATATGAAAGCAACCAAATACACACATCGCATGTCTTACATTTCATTCGAATAGCCAATACGAAATTTGTCTCAATTAGATCGCAAAAGAAATCAACAGAACCTGCTTCATTTTCGGTCTAAATTCTTCGATGCGAAAATGTACCAATCCTTTTCTATCCTCTATCTAAATCCAATTTAAAATTGGATTGGTTGATTTGACTTCAGAAAATTAGGAGTTCATAAATTCTATTATTGTATATACCACATTAAAATGAATGGCATTATTATTACTGATCAGTAAAATCCATATCTGTAAAAAAAAGGGGGGCAAAGGCATTTTTTTATGGTCAAAAATTCATTCATTTCTATTATTTCTCAAAAAGAAAACGAAGAAAATAGAGGGTCTGTTGAATTTCAAGTATTCAGTTTCACCACTAAAATAAGGAGACTTACTTCACATTTGGAATTGCACAAAAAGGACTCTTCATCTCAGAGAGGTTTGCGAAAAATTTTGGGAAAACGTCAACGGCTGCTGGCTTATTTGTCAAAAAAGAATATAGGGCGTTATAAAGAATTAATTGGTGAGTTGGGTATTCGAGAAATAAAAACTCGTTAATTTGAAGTGTGATACCATTTAAATTTATTCATTTCCATTTTGATGAACTTCTTTTTACTTTCAGAACCGCATGGAAGAATGACTCGGGAAAAAACTTATGATTGCATCAACTACAAGAAAAGACCTCATGATAGTCAATATGGGCCCTCACCACCCATCAATGCATGGTGTTCTTCGACTGATAGTTACTCTCGACGGTGAAGATGTTATTGACTGTGAACCAATATTGGGTTATTTACATAGAGGGATGGAGAAAATTGCGGAAAATCGAACAATTATACAATATTTGCCTTATGTAACGCGTTGGGATTATTTAGCTACTATGTTCACAGAAGCAATAACTGTAAATGGACCGGAACAGCTAGGCAATATTCAAGTACCTCAAAGGGCTAGCTATATCAGAGCTATTATGTTGGAGTTGAGTCGTATTGCTTCCCATTTGTTGTGGCTCGGCCCTTTTATGGCAGATATTGGGGCACAGACTCCTTTCTTCTATATTTTTCGAGAACGAGAATTGATATATGACCTATTCGAAGCTTCCACCGGTATGCGCATGATGCATAATTATTTTCGTATCGGAGGAGTAACTGCTGATCTACCTCATGGCTGGATAGATAAATGTTTGGATTTTTGCGATTATTTTTTAACCGGGGTTGCTGAATATCAAAAGCTTATTACACGGAATCCTATTTTTTTAGAACGAGTTGAAGGCGTAGGCATTATTGGCGCAGAAGAAGCACTAAATTGGGGTTTATCAGGACCAATGCTACGAGCTTCCGGAATACAATGGGATCTTCGTAAAATTGATCGTTATGAGTGTTACGACGAATTTGATTGGGAGGTTCAATGGCAAAAAGAAGGGGATTCATTAGCGCGTTATTTAGTACGAATCAGTGAAATGACAGAATCCATAAAAATTATCCAACAGGCCCTGGAAGGAATTCCAGGGGGACCCTATGAGAATTTAGAAATCCGACGCTTTGATAGAATAAAAAACCCTGAATGGAATGATTTTCAATATCGATTTATTAGTAAAAAACCTTCTCCAACTTTTGAATTGTCGAAACAAGAACTTTATGTAAGAGTTGAAGCACCAAAAGGCGAATTGGGAATTTTTATGATAGGAGATCATAGTGTTTTTCCTTGGAGATGGAAAATTCGACCACCGGGTTTTATCAACTTGCAAATTCTTCCTCAGTTAGTTAAAAGAATGAAATTGGCTGATATTATGACGATACTAGGTAGCATAGATATCATTATGGGAGAAGTTGATCGTTGAAATGATAATTGATACAACTGAAATACAAACTATCAATTTTTTTTCCAGATTGGAATCCTTAAAAGAGGTCTATGGGATCATATGGATACTTGTCCCTATTTTGACTCTTGTATTAGGAATCACACTAGGTGTACTAGTAATTGTTTGGTTAGAAAGAGAAATATCTGCAGGAATACAACAACGTATTGGACCTGAATACGCCGGGCCTTTTGGAATTCTTCAAGCTCTAGCAGATGGTATAAAACTACTTTTCAAAGAGAATCTTCTTCCATCTAGAGGCGATACTCGTTTATTCAGTATCGGGCCATCCATAGCGGTCATATCCATTTTACTAAGTTATTCAGTAATTCCTTTTAGCTATCGACTTATTCTAGCTGATCTTAGTATTGGTGTTTTTTTATGGATCGCCGTTTCAAGCCTTGCTCCCGTTGGACTTCTTATGTCGGGATATGGATCAAATAATAAATATTCCTTTTTAGGTGGATTAAGGGCTGCTGCTCAATCAATTAGTTATGAAATATCATTAACTCTATGTGTATTATCAATATCTCTACGTGTGATTCAGTGAGACATAAAATTTCCCCTATTTCTTTTATTTCTAGCAAGAAAGTTAAATGAACTGAATATCTATTTTATATTTTTTTATTCATTATTGGGGTTGATAAACTAAACCAGATAGTTATATGAGTGAAATAAAACGGCTTAAAGATTTGCTGTTAAAGGAATTCAATCTCATTTCCTATGTACAAGAATTAAGTGTAAAGTAAAGACATAAGCAGTCGAGACTGTTTACCCCAAGATTAATTGATTAGTCATCATGACTTGAAGCGGGTTCAAAAGATCAACTTATGGGGTTTTTAGCATCTATTAACATAGCAATTGCCCTAATGGGAGATTCAAACAAAATGAGTGGATGGTTAGGAAGACCAAGATACACAAAGGATTAATAATAGAGATTCTGGAAATTATCCAATAGGATATTTCTTTATAGAAAAGGAATTTGAGTTCGGGCTTTAAGTTGGTAGAAATAATTAAGAAGTACCCCCCACAATTTCGATCTAGAGTATGTTCCTATCCAAGGATTAAGTAAATAACTATCAAGAACGAAGAAATCTTTTACTTTGGATAATGTCCCCTTTTTTTTGAGAAAGGAGAATAGGAACGAAATAAAATAGAAAGACTAGAATTGCAAAAAGAGATCTTTTTTTTTATTCATACCTATCTTTATTTAGAAAGATAAAATTCTTATTATGAAATGCAATCGCTAATTCTTTTTCGTAATTAAAAATGATAGGTTGAGATATCTATATGATATTCGTCTAAAAAGCCTTTTTTTTTATTCAAGGATAAAGTTTTTAATCAACAAAGAAAAATTAAAATTCTTAAAAGATGAGATCAATTCAGAAGCACTTTATTTATTCGAAATCTAGCAGACAGAATTTCATTGGTCTAATTCGAAACCTTAGAATAAGCGTTTGACTCTCGAGCGATCTTATAACCACATCGAAATAATGTTGAAAGGTCCTTATTTGTGACCTATGAGGAGCCGTATGAGGTGAAAATCTCATGTACGGTTCTGTAATAGCGACAGGAGCAGTGATGTTATCGTCGACTATGATTATCTAATAGTTCAAGTACAGTTGATATAGTTGAAGCGCAGTCAAAATATGGTTTTTGGGGGTGGAATTTGTGGCGGCAACCTATAGGGTTTATAGTTTTTCTAATTTCTTCTTTAGCCGAGTGTGAGAGATTACCCTTTGATTTACCAGAAGCAGAAGAAGAATTAGTAGCAGGTTATCAAACCGAATATTCAGGTATAAAATTTGGTTTATTTTACGTTGCTTCGTATCTAAATCTACTTGTTTCTTCATTATTTGTAACAGTTCTTTACTTTGGGGGTTGTAATCTGTCTATTCCATACATATTCGTTCCTGAGCTTTTTGACATAAAAAAAAAAAGTAAGGTTTTTGGAACAATAATCGATATCTTTATTACATTAGCTAAAACTTATTTGTTCTTGTTCATTTCTATTGCAACAAGATGGACTTTACCGAGACTGAGAATAGACCAACTTTTAAATCTTGGATGGAAATTTCTTTTACCTATTTCGCTAGGTAATTTATTATTAACAACTTCGTCCCAACTTCTTTCACTGTAAAAGAATTCCCTATTCACAACTTATCTGAAACAAGAGAAAGAAACAAGTATCAATTTATTTATAGATATTCGATATGTTCCCTATGCTAATTGAGTTCTTAAATTCTAGTCAACAAACACTACGAGCTGCCAGGTACATTGGTCAAGGTTTCATGATTACCTTGTCCCACGCGAATCGTTTACCTGTAACTATTCAATACCCCTACGAAAAATTGATCACATCAGAACGTTTCCGAGGCCGAATCCACTTTGAATTTGATAAATGCATTGCTTGTGAAGTATGTGTTCGCGTATGTCCTATAGATCTACCTGTTGTTGATTGGAAATTGGAATCTGATATTCGAAAGAAACGATTACTTAATTACAGTATTGATTTTGGAATCTGTATATTTTGTGGTAATTGCGTTGAGTATTGTCCAACAAATTGTTTATCAATGACTGAAGAATATGAGCTTTCCACTTATGATCGTCATGAATTGAATTATAATCAAATTGCTTTAGGTCGGTTACCGGTGTCAATAATTGACGATTATACAATTCGAACAATTTCTTCGAATTCACCTCAAATCAAAAATGTATAAAATCGCTATTCAAAAAACATTCCTTTAGATTCAAAAGTTATTTTTTCTTAAATTAGGGAATGGGGTTTTTGCTTGGTCAATACAAATGAGCGATTACTTGGCGATAATTGTGGTTTAATTTGAATTGAAAGTCAATTTCTATTCGAATATGATTTCAATAGTTTGAAACTCTACTTTCGAGAATATAGTAGCCCCATAACTGTATCTACATCAATCCACATCACCCCCATTCAAATTTCAGTCAATTAAGATTAAGAAGTATCCTGATAACCTCCTCTTCCCTGGTCAGGTCAATAAAGTCATGAAATATTTCAATTTATTTTTTTTTTCTATAAAATAAAATGGATTTACCTGCACCAATACATGATTTTCTTTTAGTCTTTTGGGGATCGGGTCTTATATTAGGAAGTCTGGGAGTAGTATTACTTCCGAATCCAATTTATTCGGCCTTTTCATTGGGATTGGTTCTTTTTTGTATATCCTTATTCTATATTCTATCGAATTCGTATTTTGTAGCTGCTGCGCAGCTTCTTATTTATGTAGGAGCTATAAATGTTTTAATCATTTTTGCTGTGATGTTCATGAATGGGTCAGAATATTACAAAGATTTTGCTCTTTGGACCGTTGGGGATGGAGTTACCTCAATGGTTTGTACAAGTCTTTTTATTTCACTAATTACTACTATTTCAGATACGTCGTGGTATGGGATCATTTGGACTACAAAATCAAACCAGATTCTAGAGCAAGATTTGATAAGTAATAGTCAACAAATTGGAATTCATTTATCAACAGATTTTTTTCTTCCATTTGAACTCATTTCAATACTTCTTTTAGTTTCTTTAATAGGTGCAATTGTTATAGCTCGTCAATAATAAATCTTTAAAACGAAGAATTCAAATAGAATCAACAAAATAAGGAATGTTATAATCCTTTTAGTTCCTGTCTAAAATAGAAATCCTTTTTTCTATCGATCTATTACTAATATATTCCCTCCTACTTGTTAGAATCGAATCGATTGAATTTTTGTTCAGATTGAAAGGAGATTAATAAGGAGTTGGTTAATGATGCTGGAACATGTACTTGTTTTGAGTGCCTATTTATTTTCTATTGGTATTTATGGATTGATCACAAGTCGGAATATGGTTAGAGCCCTTATGTGTCTTGAACTTATATTAAATTCAGTTAATATAAATTTTGTAACATTTTCTGATATTTTTGATAATCGTCAATTAAGAGGAGACATTTTCTCAATTTTTGTTATAGCTATTGCAGCCGCTGAAGCAGCTATTGGACCCGCTATTGTTTCATCAATTTATCGTAACAGAAAATCAATTCGTATTAACCAATCAAATTTGTTGAATAAATAGTATTAATCATATAAATCAAAATTCGAATAGTCATAAATTAATTCAAATTAGCAGGTTTGATAGGTAAAGTATGATCATGATTGCAAAAAAAGAAAAAATCAAAGTATTTTGGCCCTAGCTCCTAAATCAATTCGGAAGTAGATTGATTCTGATCACTCATTGATTCGTCTGGTATCTAAATATAGGATCCATTTCTAAGTTAGTTTACTAGATCAAAATCTTATGATGTTCAAAACTGTATAGATACAATGTCACATTCAGTAAAGATTTATGATACATGTATAGGATGTACTCAATGTGTTCGAGCGTGCCCCACTGATGTATTAGAAATGATACCCTGGGACGGATGTAAAGCTAAACAAATTGCTTCTGCTCCAAGGACCGAAGACTGTGTTGGTTGTAAGCGATGTGAATCTGCCTGTCCAACCGATTTCTTGAGTGTTCGAGTTTATTTATCGCAAGAAACAACTCGTAGTATGGGTCTAGCTTATTGATACGTTCCATAAAACTCTCCTTGAATCCATCTTTTTTTACCGACAAAATCTGTGCTCAAAATCAAATAAAAATATTTTGAGCACAGATTTTTCTGGCCAAAATGTATCTTGTCTTTACAACGAATCATTTTCCTTTATTAACAATAATTGTAGTTTTGCCAATATCAGCAGGTTCATTAATTTTCTTTCTTCCACATATAGGAAATCGAGTAATACGTTGGTATACTATATGTATATCTATTTTAGAACTTCTTCTAACGACTTATGCATTCTGTTATCATTTTCAATTGGATGATCCATTAATCCAACTAGTGGAGGATTTCAAATGGATCGCTTTTTTTGATTTTCATTGGAGATTAGGAATAGATGGACTTTCTATAGGACCTATTTTACTAACGGGATTCATCACGACTTTAGCTACTTTAGCGGCTCGGCCTGTTACTCGAGATTCTCGATTATTTCATTTTATGATGTTAGCAATGTACAGTGGGCAAATAGGATTATTTTCTTCTCGGGACCTTTTACTTTTTTTCTTGATGTGGGAGTTAAAATTAATTCCCGTTTATCTACTTGTATCCATGTGGGGAGGAAAAAAACGTCTGTACTCAGCTACAAAATTTATTTTGTATACAGCGGGTGGTTCCGTTTTTCTTTTAATGGGAGTTCTGGGTATCGGTTTATATGGTTCTAATGAACCAACACTCAATTTTGAAATATTAGCTAATCAGCCCTATCCTGTGGGCTTGGAAATACTACTATATATTGGATTTTTTATTTCTTTTGCTGTCAAATTGCCAATCATACCCCTACATACATGGTTACCAGATACCCATGGAGAAGCACATTATAGTACTTGTATGCTTCTAGCCGGAATTTTATTAAAAATGGGAGCGTATGGATTAGTTCGAATCAATATGGAATTATTTCCTCATGCTCATTCTATATTTTCTCCTTGGTTGATGATAGTAGGTGCAATGCAAATAATCTATGCAGCTTCAACATCTCTGGGTCAACGGAATTTAAAAAAAAGAATAGCTTATTCCTCTGTATCACATATGGGTTTCATAATTATAGGAATTGGTTCTATCACTGATATGGGGCTCAACGGAGCCCTTTTACAAATAATCTCTCATGGATTTATTGGTGCTGCACTCTTTTTCTTGGCCGGAACTACTTATGACAGAATACGTCTTAAGTATCTTGACGAAATGGGTGGAATAGCTATCCCAATGCCAAAAATATTCACGATGTTCAGTAGCTTTTCGATGGCCTCCCTTGCATTACCAGGTATGAGTGGTTTTATTGCCGAATTAATAGTATTTTTTGGACTACTTACTAGTCCAAAATATTTTTTAATGACAAAACTACTAATTACTTTTGTAATGACAATTGGAATCATATTAACTCCTATTTATTTATTATCTATGTTACGCCAGATGTTCTATGGATACAAGATATTTAATGTAACAACCTCTTATTTTTTTGATTCTGGACCGCGAGAGTTATTTCTTTTAATCTCTATTTTTTTACCCGTACTAGGTATTGGTATGTATCCTGATTTTGTTCTTTCACTATCAGTTGAAAAGGTTGAAGTTATTCTATCTAATTCTTTTTATGGATAGTTTTGATGAATAAAAAAGAAAAAAAAATTATTTTTTTATGTTCGTTGTACAATGAAAAAAGATATCTTTTTTACTTAACGTAAGAGAAGAAAAAAAATCAATTTGAACAGGTGAGAACCCTGTGAATCACTACACTATTAAATTCACAGGGTTCTCACCTGTTCACACAAAATTTTTTTATCTGATATGTGCTGTCCACTTTTCTATTCCTATTCATCATAATCCCTTAAATTGTGTTTAATTCAATTATATGTTAATGTAAATAAACCATAACTATGTAGTCCTATTCCTAATAGATTTATCCCAAAATAGCATATCCAAATTATAAGAAATCCAATAGACGCCACAATTGCTGAATTGGTACCCTGCAATTTTTTATTTGTTCGAGTATGTAAATAAATCGCGAATACGATCCAAGTAATAAAAGCCCAAGTTTCTTTTGGGTCCCAACTCCAATAAGATCCCCATGCTTCGTTAGCCCATACTGCTCCAGAAAGAATTCCTATGGTTAAAAAGATAAATCCTAGACTAATAACCCGATAACTCCAATAATCCAATTGTTGAATCAATTGGGACCTGTAATAATTAAAAAGAGAAGTATTTTTGAAAATATTACTTCGTTCGTTCATGTATTCGATTTCACCAAAGAAAAAGGAACTATTGAAATTTAAAAAACGATTATTCGTAGCAAAAAACTTTTTCTTTTTTCTAACTGTAATGACTATAAGTGATACTGATAATAATGATCCACATAAAAGGGCAGCGTAGCCTAATATCATCGTACTTACGTGCATTATTAACCACTCAGATTGAAGAGCTGGTACTAATATTGTAGATTTGTGTATTTCAGTTAAAAGACCTGAAGTCGCAAAGCCTTGGGTAAAAATAGCACTTGGGCCAATTATTGTGCTTAGAATATTTTTATTTTTTTTGAAATACGGAACTATATGAATAAGGGAAAAACTCCATGAAAGGAAAATTAATGATTCATATAAATCACTTAGTGGAAAATGTTCCGAATAAATCGAACGAGTAACTAATAATCCTGTTATAGAGAACAAATTCATTATCATGCCCTTTTCGGATGAATCATATAGTTTTACGATTTCATCGACTAAAAAGGTTATCAAATGAATTGTAAGTACAATTGAAACGAGCGAAAAAGAAATATGAGTTAATATATGCTCTAAGGTTGAAAATATCATAAGATTATAGGAGTCCTTTAATTATAAAATCTATATGGAAAGTTGGATTCATTATAGGATCTTTTTACTTTTTTTAGGAGATGACATGCCGCCACTCGGACTCGAACCGAGATGCTCTAGCACTGCTTCCTAAGAGCAGCGTGTCTACCAATTTCACCATAGCGGCTTATCTTGAACTCATAATAGTCTATGAATAAGCAATCGTCTAGATTTAAGAATTCGATTGGTTGCAATATTTTTTCGGAAAGATTCAAATTGATGAATAAAAATTTCTTCAACATAGGTATTTGAAGGTTCATTATTTTAGTTTAGAGTCTTCATTTTGATTTCGTGCATCTTATTTTATACTCTCTTCAACTGGAATTCTTGCAAAATTAAAAAATCCTACTATCAATTCAATTTAAGGGAGAGAACTCAAATTTTTGTTTTAATGAACTATTTAAAAATTGAGTTGATCTCAAAAATCGAAAACAAAAAATGCATTTTATCAATGAATATTAGAATATTAATAAAAAAAATCCATTTTGAATCATTCACAATTGACACATTATTTATCCAGAATAATTTCACTAAGTATTTTTGAATGGATTCATCACAAGAGATCATAGGGTGGTCTATATAGAATTTCGAGGAAATCGAAAAGTAAGAAAGTTACACAAAAGGGTTTAGAATTTTAGTTTCCATTATTTTAGTAACGAAAGATATTCGCTCTTCTTATAGATATAGAGAAAGTGAATATATAGAAAAAATAAAAACTTATATTATTGGAAGAAATAGGTTGATGGGGAAAATAATACTCCCCACCTTGAAAATGAAAAAATATACTAAAAAAAATTGAGTATCTTGTGTTTTTTTGTTAATAAAAAGAAAGTATTCTTTTTTTTTTTAGAATTTGGTAAGGTAAACAAAAGAGTTTTATATATATTCGAGATTCTCAAAACGGCGAGAATTCCATTTTATATTGATTAACTCCGATGGGGAATAGAAATCGAGAATTTTATTTTTGAAATAAAATCAATCAATTTTTCGAGTCAGCCCGATTCAGATTATTTCAACGTTTTACTATTTATTTTATTTGTTTGTCGCACAAAAAAACTTTTTGAATTCCCGGTAGAAAGAGATTTCCCTAAGGAAAACGCTTTTAACGATTCACAATACCCCTTCCTTTTCCAAACATTTTTTCGAATACGCTTTTTTGATACAGAAGTACGTTTTTTTGGAACTGCCATTTAAATGAAAATTAAGAGATTACTCATTGGTATAGCTGGATGTGAAAGACATCTATTGTTCAAAATAAATATACGTTTTCCTAATTCATTATAGATTTATTTTCTTAATAATAAAAAAAAATAGTTTTATCGCTTGGTGTTTTTCTTTCATATTCTTTTCGATTCAAATATATATTTCCAAAATCTGTTGTGCCATAGAAATGGAATTGCTTTAACTTAATAAAATAAAAGAATCCAAAGTTATATAACATGACATAAAATGAAAATACTTCAAGAAAGGTTTAAGACGAGAACCTAACTTTCTGTTTATAAAAAAAAATTTATTAAAATCTTTTCTATTAACTTGCCAAACAAGGGAAAATACGCCGAATTTTACTTGAATTTTGACCAATTATAACTTCTTGATTTGAATATTTGAAGTAGTTAACATAAACTCCAAAAAAAAATAAGTAAAAAGAAAGAAAAATGAAAAAAATTCTATTTAACAAAAA